GTCCTCATAGCTTACAAACCTCAAAGCGCGGCACTGAAGATGCCAAGACGGTAGCCACCATACCTGAGGACAAAAGACTTAGTCCTAACCTTACTGTTAATTCTCGCTAAACGTATACATGCAAGTATCTGCATTCCAGTGTAAATGCCCTTAACGTCTTCTTTCCCCAGACAAAAGGAGCAGGTATCAGGCACACGCCTATCGTAGCCCAAAACACCTTGCTCAGCCACACCCCCACGGGTACTCAGCAGTAACTAACATTAAGCAATAAGTGCAAACTTGACTTAGTTATAGCGACCATAGGGTTGGTAAATCTTGTGCCAGCCACCGCGGTCACACAAGAAACCCAAACTAACAGTAACCGGCGTAAAGTGTGGTAACATGTTATCGAAATAACTAAGACCAAAACACAACTGAGCTGTCATAAGCCCAAGATGTACTTAAAACCTTCATAAAAATGATCTTAGTACCTACGACCAATTTAAATCCACGAAAGCTAAGACACAAACTGGGATTAGATACCCCACTATGCTTAGCCCTAAATCCTGGTGCTTACATTACCTAAGTACCCGCCCGAGAACTACGAGCACAAACGCTTAAAACTCTAAGGACTTGGCGGTGCCCTAAACCCACCTAGAGGAGCCTGTTCTATAATCGATAACCCACGATACACCCAACCATCTCTTGCCAACACAGCCTATATACCGCCGTCGCCAGCTCGCCTAAAATGAGAGAACAACAGCGAACACAACAGCTATCCCAGCTAACAAGACAGGTCAAGGTATAGCCTATGAGATGGAAGAAATGGGCTACATTTTCTAAAATAGAATACTACGAAAAAGGGTGTGAAATCCCCCTTAGAAGGCGGATTTAGCAGTAAAACAGAATAAGAGAGTCTATTTTAAGCTGGCCCTAGGGCACGTACATACCGCCCGTCACCCTCCTCACAAGCTACATTACACTTTATACATAATAAATCACTAAGCTAAAGATGAGGTAAGTCGTAACAAGGTAAGTGTACCGGAAGGTGCACTTAGCACACCAAGACGTAGCTACAAACCCAAAGCATTCAGCTTACACCTGAAAGATGTCTACTAGATCATAGACCGTCTTGAGGCCCTCCCTCTAGCTCAATTATCCTCTAACATAAGCCAAACAATCTACTATAACTCCTAAACCAAAACATTTTCTACACTTAGTATAGGCGATAGAAAAGCTACTTGACGCAATAGAGACATTTCCGTACCGTAAGGGAAAGATGAAATAGCAATGAAACACATAAAGCAAAAAATAGCAAAGATCAACCCTTGTACCTTTTGCATCATGATTTAGCAAGAACATCCAAGCACAATGAATTTAAGCTTGCTATCCCGAAACCCAAGCGAGCTACTCACAAGCAGCTACCATTGAGCGAACCCGTCTCTGTAGCAAAAGAGTGGGAAGACTTGTTAGTAGAGGTGAAAAGCCAATCGAGCTGGGTGATAGCTGGTTGCTTGTAAAACGAATCTCAGTTCACCTCTAACTTCCCCCACCAGACACCCGCCTTAACCCTAATGTGGAAAGTTAGAAGTAATTTAAAGGAGGTACAGCTCCTTTAAAAAAGAAGACAATCTCTACCAGAGGGTAATTTTATCCATTACACCGATACGTAGGCCCTAAAGCAGCCATCAACAAAGAATGCGTCAAAGCTCAATCAGCTCTAAAAATCCAAAAACATTACAATCCCCTCACCATTAACAAGCCAACCTATAATCATAGGAGAATTAATGCTAGAATGAGTAACTAGAAGCCCCTTCTCTTAAGCGCAAACTTACATCACCCATCATTAACAGACTAACTTATACTACCACCTCCACAAGAACCAATATTAAACTACCCTGTTACCCCAACTCAGGAGCGCCTATTAGAAAGATTAAAATCTGTAAAAGGAACTAGGCAAACTTAGGGCTCGACTGTTTACCAAAAACATAGCCTTCAGCCAACAACAAGTATTGAAGGTGATGCCTGCCCAGTGACCCATGTTCAACGGCCGCGGTATCCTAACCGTGCAAAGGTAGCGCAATCAATTGTCCCATAAATCGAGACTTGTATGAATGGCTAAACGAGGTCCTAACTGTCTCTTACGGATAATCAGTGAAATTGATCTTCTTGTGCAAAAGCAAGAATATAAACATAAGACGAGAAGACCCTGTGGAACTTGAAAATCAAGGACCAACGTATCTAAATTCCAAGCCTATAAGGCCAACCACCCTTACAACAACTGGTCCCTATTTTTCGGCTGGGGCGGCCTTGGAGAAAAAAAGAGCCTCCAAAAATAAGACCATACACCTTGACTAAGAACAACTCCTCAAAGTACTAATAGTAACCAGACCCAATACTATTGATTAATGAACAAAGCTACCCCAGGGATAACAGCGCAATCTCCTTCAAGAGCCCATATCGACAAGGAGGTTTACGACCTCGATGTTGGATCAGGACATCCTAATGGTGCAGCCGCTATTAAGGGTTCGTTTGTTCAACGATTAACAGTCCTACGTGATCTGAGTTCAGACCGGAGCAATCCAGGTCGGTTTCTATCTATGCAACACTCTTCCCAGTACGAAAGGACCGGAAAAGTAAGGCCCATACCAAACAGCACGCCTTCTTTCTAATTAGTGAAACCAACTTAACTAACAAGAACCTCTTCCCATCACCCCTAGAAAAGGGCTAAGCTAGTGTGGCAGAGCTCGGCAAGTGCAAAAGGCTTAAGCCCTTTACCCAGAGGTTCAAATCCTCTCCCTAGCTCTACTTCACATGTGACCCAACACCCTAACCTACCTCACTATATCACTATCATATGTCATCCCAATTCTGATTGCAGTAGCTTTTCTTACACTAGTAGAACGAAAAATCCTAAGCTACATACAAGCCCGAAAAGGCCCAAACGTCGTAGGTCCATTTGGACTCCTGCAACCCGTAGCAGACGGAGTAAAACTGTTCATTAAAGAACCCATCCGCCCTACAATCTCATCCCCGCTTCTATTCACTGCAACCCCTGTCTTAGCCCTCCTACTAGCTATCACCATCTGAATCCCCCTCCCCCTCCCCTTCCCCCTTACAGATCTAAACTTAGGCATCCTATTCCTCCTATCAATATCAAGCTTAGCCGTGTATTCTATTCTATGATCAGGATGGGCCTCAAACTCAAAATACGCTCTAATTGGAGCCCTACGAGCAGTTGCACAGACTATTTCTTATGAAGTAACATTAGCAATTATCCTCCTATCCATTATTATACTAAGTGGAAACTACACCTTAAACACCCTCGCCGTCACTCAAGAGCCCCTCTACCTAATCTTCTCCACCTGACCCCTAATAATAATATGATACATTTCTACACTTGCGGAGACAAACCGAGCACCATTCGATTTAACCGAAGGAGAATCAGAACTCGTCTCAGGATTTAACGTAGAATATGCTGCAGGCCCTTTTGCCCTATTCTTTCTAGCCGAATACGCCAACATCATACTAATAAATGCATTAACTACCATTCTATTCCTCAACCCAAGCTCACTTAACCTCTCATCCGAACTCTTTCCATTAGTCCTAGCCACAAAGACCCTATTACTCTCTTCGGGCTTTTTATGAGTACGAGCATCCTACCCTCGATTCCGTTACGACCAGCTAATACACCTCCTCTGAAAAAACTTCCTACCCCTGACATTAGCACTATGTTTATGACACACAAGCATACCAATCTCATATGCAGGCCTTCCACCTTACTTAAGGAAATGTGCCTGAACCAAAGGGTCACTATGATAAAGTGAACATAGAGGTTTACAAACCCTCTCATTTCCTGAAAAGGATTTAGAAAAGTAGGAATCGAACCTACACAGAGGAGATCAAAACCCCTCATACTTCCTCTATATTATTTTCTAGTAAGGTCAGCTAATTAAGCTATCGGGCCCATACCCCGAAAATGATGGTTTAATCCCTTCCCTTACTAATGAACCCTCACGCTAAACTAATCTCCCTCCTCAGTCTTTTCCTAGGCACAACAATTACCATCTCAAGCAACCATTGAGTAATAGCTTGAACTGGATTAGAAATCAACACCCTCGCAATTATTCCACTCATCTCTAAATCCCACCACCCTCGGGCCGTAGAAGCATCAATCAAATATTTTCTCGTACAAGCAACTGCCTCAGCCCTCGTCCTATTCTCAAGTATTTCTAATGCTTGAGTTACTGGTCAATGAGACATCACTCAAATAACACATCCAACCTCCTGTCTACTATTAACGACAGCAATCGCCATGAAACTTGGCCTAGCACCCTTCCATTTCTGATTCCCAGAAGTCTTACAAGGAACATCCCTAACTACTGCCCTCTTACTCTCCACAATCATAAAATTCCCCCCTATAACCATTCTCCTCATAACCTCCCACTCACTAAACCATACAATACTTGTCTCACTGGCCCTTATTTCAGCTGCACTGGGAGGATGAATAGGACTAAACCAAACGCAAACTCGTAAAATCCTAGCCTTTTCATCCATCTCTCATCTAGGATGAATAGCTATCATCATCACCTACAGCCCCAAACTCACAATTCTAACCTTCTACCTCTATATCTTAATAACAACAGCAGTATTTTTATCTCTCAACACAACAAAAACCCTAAAGCTATCTACAATAATAACCTCTTGAACAAAAACTCCTGTACTAAACGCCTCCCTAATATTAACACTCTTATCCCTAGCCGGTCTACCTCCACTAGCAGGATTCATACCCAAATGACTAATCCTCCAAGAACTAACCAAACAGGAAATGACAGTCACAGCCACAATCATTTCCATGCTATCCCTACTAGGCTTATTCTTCTACCTCCGCCTCGCATACTATGCAACAATCACCCTCCCCCCAAACTCTGCCAACCACATAAAACAATGACACATTAATAAAACCACAAGCACCTTAACTGCCATCCTCACATCCCTCTCCATTACTCTCCTACCTCTCACACCCATAATATTTGCTACCCTCTAGAAACTTAGGATAACCATAAACCAAAACCAAAGGCCTTCAAAGCCTTAAATAAGAGTTAAAGCCTCTTAGTTTCTGCTAAGACCAACAGGATACTAACCTGTATCTCCTGAATGCAAATCAGACACTTTAATTAAGCTAAGGCCTTCCTAGACAGGTGGGCCTTGATCCCACAATAATCTAGTTAACAGCTAAATGCCTAATCCTGCAGGCTTCTGTCTAACAAACTCCGGTGCACCTTTAGTACACATCAATGAGCTTGCAACTCAACATGAATTTCACTACGGAGTTGATAAGAAGAGGAATCAAACCTCTATAAAAAGGACTACAGCCTAACGCTTAATCATTCAGCCATCTTACCCATGACCTTTACTACTCGATGACTCTTCTCAACTAACCACAAAGATATCGGCACACTATATCTCATTTTCGGTGCATGAGCAGGTATAGTGGGCACCGCCCTCAGCCTGCTCATCCGAGCCGAACTCGGTCAACCAGGAACCTTACTAGGAGATGACCAAATCTACAACGTTATCGTCACCGCCCATGCCTTTGTAATAATCTTCTTCATAGTGATGCCCGTAATAATCGGAGGCTTCGGGAACTGACTTGTCCCCCTCATAATTGGCGCTCCAGACATAGCATTTCCACGAATAAATAACATAAGCTTCTGACTTCTACCCCCCTCATTCCTACTCCTGCTAGCATCATCCACCATTGAAGCTGGAGCAGGGACCGGATGAACAGTATACCCCCCATTAGCCGGAAACCTTGCCCATGCAGGCGCATCTGTAGACCTTGCTATCTTTTCACTCCACCTAGCAGGTATCTCTTCAATCTTAGGGGCAATTAACTTCATCACTACAGCAATCAACATAAAACCCCCAGCCCTCTCACAATACCAAACACCCCTATTCGTATGATCCGTACTAATCACTGCTATTCTTCTCCTACTGTCCCTCCCAGTACTCGCTGCTGGCATTACAATACTTCTCACAGATCGAAACCTTAATACTACATTCTTTGACCCCGCTGGAGGAGGAGACCCCGTCCTATACCAGCACCTATTCTGATTCTTCGGCCACCCTGAAGTCTATATTTTAATTCTACCCGGCTTTGGAATAATCTCACACGTAGTAACCTATTATGCAGGTAAAAAAGAACCCTTCGGATATATAGGAATAGTCTGAGCTATACTATCTATCGGATTCCTAGGATTCATCGTATGGGCCCACCACATATTTACAGTAGGAATGGACGTAGACACTCGAGCCTACTTTACATCCGCCACCATAATCATCGCTATCCCAACGGGTATTAAAGTATTCAGCTGACTAGCTACACTCCACGGAGGGACAATCAAATGAGATCCTCCTATCCTATGAGCCCTGGGGTTCATTTTCCTATTTACTATTGGTGGTTTAACCGGTATCGTACTAGCAAATTCATCACTCGACATTGCCCTACACGATACATACTACGTAGTAGCTCATTTCCACTATGTACTCTCCATAGGTGCTGTCTTTGCTATTCTAGCTGGCTTTACACACTGATTCCCACTATTTACCGGATACACCCTCCACCCAACATGAGCGAAAGCACACTTCGGGGTTATATTCACAGGAGTCAACCTAACCTTCTTTCCCCAGCACTTCCTAGGCTTAGCTGGAATACCACGACGGTACTCAGACTACCCGGATGCTTATACCCTATGAAATACCATATCCTCAATTGGCTCACTAATCTCTATAACAGCCGTAATCATACTTATATTTATTATCTGAGAAGCATTCTCCTCAAAACGAAAAATAATACAACCAGAATTAACTACCACCAACATCGAATGAATCCACGGCTGCCCACCCCCACACCACACCTTTGAAGAACCAGCCTATGTTCAGATCCAAGAAAGGAAGGAATCGAACCTCCACACGCTAGTTTCAAGCCAGCTGCACTAAACCACTTATGCTTCTTTCTTATGAGAAGTTAGTAAATACATTACATAGCCTTGTCAAGACTAAATCACAGGTTAAAACCCTGTACATCTCATGTGGCCAACCCCTCTCAATTTGGATTTCAAGACGCATCATCCCCTATTATAGAAGAATTAGTCGAATTTCATGACCATGCCCTAATAGTTGCACTAGCAATCTGTAGCCTAGTACTTTATTTACTCACTCTAATATTAATAGAAAAACTATCTTCCAACTCAGTAGACGCGCAAGAAGTAGAACTAATCTGAACAATCCTGCCCGCTATCGTACTAATCTTACTTGCTCTTCCCTCCCTCCAAATCCTGTACATAATAGATGAAATCGATGAGCCTGACCTAACCCTAAAGGCTATCGGCCATCAATGATACTGAACCTATGAATACACAGACTTTAAAGACCTGTCATTTGACTCCTACATGATTCCAACATCAGAACTACCCTCAGGCCACTTCCGACTATTAGAAGTAGACCATCGAGTTGTTGTTCCAATGGAATCACCCATTCGAGTAATCATCACTGCTGGAGACGTACTTCACTCATGAGCAGTTCCAACCCTAGGAGTAAAAACTGATGCAATCCCAGGACGACTGAACCAAACATCCTTTATTACTACTCGACCTGGAATCTTCTATGGTCAATGTTCAGAAATTTGTGGAGCCAACCACAGCTATATGCCCATTGTAGTAGAATCAACTCCACTTCCACACTTTGAGAATTGATCATCATTACTTTCCACATCCTCATCATTAAGAAGCTATGATAACAGCACTAGCCTTTTAAGCTAGAGAAAGAGGAATACTTCCCCCTCCTTAATGATATGCCCCAACTCAACCCAAACCCATGATTTATTATCATACTTATATCGTGATTAACCTTTTCATTCCTTATGCAACCTAAACTTTTATCCTTTCTACCTACAAACCTTCCAACCAGCAAGACTAAAACAATCCTTAATCCCACACCATGATCCTGACCATGAACCTAAGCTTCTTCGACCAATTTGCCAGCCCCCAACTACTAGGAATCCCACTAATCTTACTCTCTATGCTATTCCCTGCTTTATTGCTCCCATCCCCCACCAACCGCTGAGTAACCAATCGCCTTTCAACTCTTCAATCATGATTTCTTCAACTAATTACCAAACAACTAATAATCCCATTAAACAAGATAGGCCATAAATGAGCTCTTATCCTCTCATCACTAATAACCTTTCTTTTACTAATCAACCTCCTAGGACTACTACCATACACATTTACACCAACTACCCAATTATCCATAAACATAGCACTAGCCTTTCCCCTCTGACTAGCAACTCTCCTTACTGGACTACGAAACCAACCATCTATCTCTCTAGGTCATCTCCTACCAGAAGGGACCCCTACAATCCTCATCCCCGCCCTCATCCTTATTGAAACAACAAGCCTACTTATCCGACCATTAGCCCTAGGTGTTCGACTCACAGCTAACCTTACAGCTGGCCACCTCCTAATTCAACTTATCTCTACCGCCACTATAGCCCTACTTCCAATCATACCCACCATTTCCATCCTAACAGCATTCATCCTACTCCTACTAACAATCCTAGAACTAGCAGTAGCTATAATCCAAGCTTACGTCTTTGTACTCTTATTAAGCTTATACTTACAAGAGAATATTTAATGACACACCAAGCACATTCCTACCACCTAGTAGACCCCAGCCCATGACCCATCTTTGGTGCCACCACTGCTCTATTAACAACCTCCGGACTGATCATATGATTCCACTATAACTCAATGTATCTATTAACCCTAGGCTTACTCTCAATACTCCTAGTTATACTACAATGATGACGAGATATCGTACGAGAGAGCACCTTTCAAGGCCATCACACCCCTACCGTCCAAAAAGGCCTACGATACGGAATAATTCTATTTATCACATCAGAAGCATTCTTCTTTCTAGGATTCTTCTGAGCATTCTTCCATTCAAGCCTAGCTCCTACACCAGAATTAGGAGGACTATGACCCCCCACAGGAATCAAGCCCCTCAACCCCCTAGAAGTCCCCCTACTCAACACAGCCATCCTCCTAGCATCAGGCGTCACCGTAACATGAGCGCACCACAGTATTACAGAGGGTAATCGAAAACAGGCAACACATGCCCTACTCCTAACAATCCTCCTAGGATTTTACTTTACCGCCTTACAAGCCATAGAATACCATGAAGCCCCCTTCTCAATTGCCGATGGGGTCTATGGCTCTACCTTTTTTGTAGCCACAGGATTCCACGGACTACACGTAATTATTGGATCATCCTTTCTTACCATCTGTCTCTTACGACTAATCAAGTATCACTTTACATCAGACCATCACTTCGGATTCGAAGCTGCAGCTTGATATTGGCACTTCGTAGACGTTATCTGATTATTCCTCTACATAACCATCTACTGATGAGGATCATGCTCTTCTAGTATATCAATTACAATTGACTTCCAATCTCTAAAATCTGGTATTACCCCAGAGAAGAGCAATAAACATAATCACATTTATACTCCTTCTCTCCCTACTATTAAGCATTATCCTAATTACACTAAACTTTTGATTAGCTCAAATAAACCCAGATACAGAAAAACTATCCCCATATGAATGCGGATTTGATCCCCTAGGATCAGCCCGACTCCCCTTCTCAATCCGATTCTTCCTCAGTAGCCATCCTATTCCTACTCTTCGACTTAGAAATCGCTCTTCTTCTCCCCCTCCCCTGAGCAATCCAACTCCCACACCCTCTCTTAACCCTATTATGAACTTCCACTATCCTCATCCTCCTCACACTAGGACTAGTTTATGAATGAGCACAGGGAGGCCTAGAATGGGCAGAGTAACAGAAAGTTAGTCTAACTAAGACAGCTGATTTCGGCTCAGCAGATTATAGTCACCCCTATAACTTTCTTATGTCCTTACTACACCTAAGCTTCTACTCAGCTTTCACTCTAAGTGGCCTAGGCCTAGCCTTTCACCGAACCCACTTTATCTCTGCCCTACTATGCCTAGAAAGTATGATACTCTCTCTATACATCTCCCTCTCAATCTGACCTATCCAAACCCAAACCCCCGCATTCTCCCTGATTCCAGTACTCATACTAGCCTTTTCCGCATGTGAAGCAGGAGCAGGACTAGCCATATTAGTAGCCTCTACTCGCACACATGGCTCCGATCACCTACATAACCTAAACCTCCTACAATGCTAAAAATTATTCTTCCCACAGCCATGCTTTTACCCATAGCCCTTTTATCCCCTAAAAACCTTCTCTGAACGAACATTACCACACATAGCCTCCTAATTGCTACCATCAGCTTACAGTGGCTTCACCCAACCTACTTCCCCTATAAATACCTCTCCCAATGAACAGGCATTGATCAAACCTCAGCCCCACTACTAGTCCTATCATGCTGACTCCTCCCTCTTATACTAATAGCAAGCCAAAACCATCTTCGACAAGAACCCCTAATACGAAAACGTATCTTCATTACAACCCTCATCATAATCCAACCCTTCATTATCTTAGCCTTCTCAGCCACAGAATTAATCCTATTCTACATTTCATTTGAAGCCACCCTAATTCCTACACTAATCCTAATTACTCGATGAGGAAACCAACCTGAACGGCTTAGTGCTGGTATCTACCTACTATTTTACACCCTTATCAGCTCCCTTCCACTCCTAGTCACTCTCCTTCACCTACACATACAAACCGGTACTTTACATCTACCAACCCTAGAACTAACCCATACATCATTAACACTTTCATGAACTGGAACCCTATCAGGATTAGCCCTCTTAATAGCATTCATAGTAAAAGCCCCGCTATATGGACTTCACCTGTGATTACCTAAAGCTCATGTAGAAGCCCCCATTGCAGGCTCCATACTACTAGCTGCACTTTTACTAAAACTCGGAGGCTATGGTATTATACGAGTAACCCTACTCATAGGACCTCTCATAAACTACTTATGCTACCCATTCCTAACCCTCGCCTTATGAGGAGCACTAATAACAAGCTCAATTTGTCTCCGTCAAACTGATCTAAAGTCTCTAATTGCATACTCATCTGTAAGCCATATAAGCCTAGTCATCGCCGCTGGCATAATCCAAACCAACTGATCATTCTCAGGAGCAATAATCCTCATAATCTCACATGGTCTGACATCCTCAATATTATTCTGCTTAGCTAACACAAACTACGAACGTACACACAGCCGGATCCTTCTACTAACTCGAGGCCTACAGCCCCTCCTACCCCTTATAAGTACATGGTGACTCCTGGCTAACCTAACAAACATAGCACTACCCCCCACAACCAACCTAATAGCAGAACTCACCATCATAATTGCACTCTTCAACTGATCCATATTCACTATTATCCTAACCGGTCTTGCAACACTACTAACCGCCTCATATACTCTCTTCATACTCTTAATAACCCAACGAGGAACACTACCTGCCCACATTACATCCACTCCTAACACAACCACACGAGAACATCTCCTAATAACTCTCCACATTCTCCCCATATTCCTTCTTATACTAAAGCCCGAACTCATCTTAAGAACCCTATGCAAATATAGTTTCAACCCAAACATTAGACTGTGATTCTAAAAATAGAAGTTAAAATCTTCTTATTCGCCAAGGGGTGGTTTAACCAGCAAGAATTGCTAACTCCTGCATCTGAGTCTAAACCCTCAGCCCCCTTGCTTTTAAAGGATAATAGTAATCCACTGGCCTTAGGAGCCACTCATCTTGGTGCAACTCCAAGTGAAAGCAATGGAGACCACACTACTCCTTAACACCTCTATCCTTCTCACACTGACAATTTTATTCACACCAACTATCCTACCCCTCTTATCATCCAAACTTCAAGCAACTCCCACAACCATCACATCAACTGTCAAAACAGCCTTCCTCACAAGTCTCATTCCTATAACTATCTTCATTTACTCCGGGACAGAAACCATCATCTCTCATTGGTACTGAAACTTCACCCCCAACCTCAAAGTCCCACTCAGCTTCAAAATAGATCAGTATTCAATATTATTCCTCCCCATCGCCTTATTTGTAACCTGATCCATCCTACAATTCGCAATCTGATACATAGCATCAGAACCCCACATCAACAAATTCTTCACCTACCTATTAATATTCTTAATCGCTATACTAACCCTGACAATCGCTAACAACATATTCATATTATTCATTGGCTGAGAAGGCGTAGGCATTATATCATTCCTACTCATTGGCTGATGGCATGGACGAGCAGAAGCCAACACAGCCGCCCTTCAAGCAGTAATCTACAACCGAATTGGAGATGTAGGCCTCATCCTCAGTATGGCTTGACTTGCTTCCACTCTAAGTACATGAGAAATCCAACAAACCTCCTACGAAAACCAAATCCCCATACTACCTCTCCTAGGCCTTATTCTAGCTGCCGCAGGAAAATCAGCCCAATTTGGTCTACACCCCTGACTCCCAGCAGCAATAGAAGGTCCTACACCCGTTTCAGCCCTACTACACTCCAGCACCATAGTAGTAGCAGGAATTTTCCTTCTTATCCGCACCCATCCACTACTAACTAACAACCAAACAGCTTTAACCCTATGCCTATGCCTAGGGGCCCTATCCACACTATTTGCTGCCACATGTGCTCTCACCCAAAACGATATCAAAAAAATCATTGCCTTCTCTACATCAAGCCAACTAGGATTAATAATAGTCACCATTGGACTTAACCTACCCCAACTAGCCTTCCTCCACATCTCAACTCATGCTTTCTTTAAAGCAATATTATTCTTATGCTCCGGATCAATCATCCACAGCCTAGCAGGTGAACAAGACATTCGAAAAATAGGAGGACTACAAAAACTCCTCCCAACAACTACATCCTGCCTAACAATTGGTAATTTTGCCCTAATAGGAACTCCATTTCTTGCTGGATTTTACTCAAAAGACCTCATTATCGAAAGCCTCAACAACTCCTATCTAAACACCTGAGCTCTCTTACTCACACTCCTAGCCACTTCCTTCACTGCCACTTACAGTCTTCGAATAACCCTTATAGTCCAAACAGGATTTAGCCGAATCCCTCCAATCACCCCAACTAACGAAAACCACCCCATAGTCACCAACCCAATCACTCGACTCGCAATAGGTAGCATCATAGCTGGCCTTCTTATCACATCCAATATCCTCCCAACAAAAACACCTCCAATAACCATACCCATAATCACAAAAACAGCCGCTATCATCGTCACTATCGTAGGCATTCTCTTAGCCCTAGAACTATCAAACATAACCCACAACCTCATACTCCCCAAACAAAGCACCTACTCAAACTTCACTACCACTCTAGGCTATTTCAACCCCATCTTACATCGACTAAACCCTGCAAAACTACTCAACAACGGACAAAAAATCGCCTCACACCTAATCGACTTCTCTTGATACAAGAAAGTAGGGCCAGAGGGATTAGCTGATCTTCAACTCATAGCAACCAAAACCTCAACCTCCCTACATACCGGACTAATCAAGACGTACCTAGGATCATTCGCTCTATCTATTTTCGTACTACTTTTACTCATCTAAAAAACAAAACCAATGGCCCCAATCATCCGAAAATCCCACCCCTTACTTAAAATCATCAACAACTCTCTGATCGACCTTCCCTCCCCCTCAAATATCTCTGCGTGATGAAACTTCGGATCCTTACTAGGAATCTGCCTGATTACCCAAATCCTAACAGGACTGCTACTAGCCATACACTATACAGCTGACACATCCCTAGCCTTTTCATCCATCGCCCATATCTGTCGAAACGTCCAATATGGATGACTAATTCGTAACCTACATGCAAACGGAGCATCATTCTTCTTTATCTGTATTTACTTCCACATCGGCCGAGGATTTTACTATGGCTCATACTTATACAAAGAAACCTGAAACACTGGCATTATCCTCTTACTGACACTAATAGCAACTGCCTTTGTAGGCTATGTCCTTCCATGAGGACAAATATCATTTTGGGGGGCTACAGTTATCACGAACCTATTCTCAGCTATCCCATACATCGGACAAACCCTAGTAGAATGAGCTTGAGGAGGATTCTCAGTAGATAACCCCACACTTACACGATTCTTCGCCCTACACTTCCTCCTTCCATTCCTAATCGCTGGTACTACCCTCATCCACCTCACCTTTCTACATGAATCAGGATCAAACAACCCCCTAGGAATTATCTCACACTGTGACAAAATCCCCTTCCACCCATACTTCTCCCTAAAAGATACTCTAGGATTCACACTCATACTCATCCCCCTACTAACCCTAACTTTCTTCTCCCCCAACCTTCTAGGAGACCCAGAGAACTTTACTCCAGCAAACCCTCTAGTCACACCCCCACATATTAAGCCAGAATGATACTTCCTATTTGCATACGCCATCCTACGTTCTATCCCCAACAAATTAGGAGGGGTACTTGCTTTAGCTGCATCCGTATTAATCCTATTTTTAACTCCACTCCTACACAAATCCAAACAACGCTCAATAGCCTTCCGGCCCTTCTCTCAAGCACTATTCTGACTACTCGTAGCCAACTTGCTTATTCTGACATGAGTAGGTAGCCAGCCAGTAGAACACCCATTCATCATCATCGGCCAATTAGCCTCATTCACCTACTTCCTCATCCTCCTAGTCTTATTTCCTACAATTGGAGCTCTGGAGAATAAAATAATTTACTAATACTCTAATAGTTTATAGAAAACATTGGTCTTGTAAACCAAAGACTGAAGAATACACCTCTTCTTAGAGTACACTCCTCTCAGTAACTGGGGGGGGGGGGGRRGGGGGGGGGAAAGAAGGAGAAAATTAAAACAATAGAAAAAAATGAGAAAATAACAAACCATAAAGCTATATCCAACATCTCAGAAAAAAAGGAATCAAACCTTTACCTCCAGCTCCCAAAGCTGGTATTCTCCATTAAACTATCTTCTGATAGCTACAACTCCCTCCCTCCTCCCCCTACACTGCCCGAATCGTCCCCCGAGATAACCCCCGCACAAGCTCCAAAACCACAAACAAAGTGAGCAATAACCCCCACCCTGCAACTAAAAACATCCCCACCCCCCAAGAATAAAACATAGCTACCCCACTAAAATCTATTCGAACAGAAACTGGACCTCCACAATCCACAGTACGTACTCCCCCCATCTCAAGCTCCATTAAACCTCCCACTACCACCCCCACAAAAACAACCAACAAAAACCCCATACCATAACCTCAGACTCGCCAATTCCCTCAAGCCTCAGGAAACGGATCAGCAGCCAACGACACAGAATAGACAAATACCACAAGCATTCCCCCCAAATATACCAAAAGTAACACTAAAGATACAAACGACATTCCCAAACTCAACAAACAGCCACATCCAGCAACCGACCCCACAACCAATCCAAGAATCCCATAATAAGGCGAAGGATTAGAAGCCACTGCTAGTACCCCCAAAACAAAGCACAACCCTAAAAAAAATACAAGGTAAGACATAGTAGTTTCTGCCTAGCTACTACCCAGGGCCTACGGTCTGAAAAACCATCGTTGTCCTCAACTACAGAAACAGTTCATATTCCTCTCCCAACATAAAATTCTTTCCCCCCCTACCCCCCCATGTATAATTGTACATTCGTTTACCAACCCCATACAAATCTTTGCTCGATGTATCACCCCCGAACACGGTCTAACCGCACCCCTTGTAGGCAAATACAGTATGGTCACCGAACACATTTCTTGGAGCCGGGGTTAAATTCAATAGACTAGGCTAAACGCATTAATAGCTGCTCTGTACATGCGCAATGATCTACCCCAACAGATTACCCGTAAGATCCTCGTTCAATGGTTAATGGACAAACCCTACCTAACTATGCTCGTCAATCTGACTGTGATTCCTGGCGCCAGATGGATTTCCTGATTCAACACCTCACGTGAAATCAGCAACCCCTGTAAAACGTATCCAATATGACTAGCTTCAAGACCATTCATTCCCCGCGCACTACCGGGTCATAAATCGATTGGGGCGCCTCTGGTTCCTAGGTCAAGGCCATTAATTGATTGCTCCATTTACGTTCCCCTTTAAGAGACATCTGGTATTGTGAGTTTACACCATCTCACCCGTAATCGCGGCATCCATATACGCTTTAGTTCGCCTGGTTCCCTTTTTTTTTCTCTGGAACCTTCAACGTACCCCCATACTATGCGTGTCAGAAGGCTCACACTTTAGGTCTGAGCATCCATGGACCTCGGGTTTCGTCTTTCGGCAGGGACCGATTAATGAGACGGTTGGCGTATATGTGGAATCATTCGGGCTCTGATGCACTTGCTATTCCATTTGGTTATGGAGTATCCACCCGGAGAATCTGCGTGTACAATTCAGTTAATGGTTGCAGGACATAACTCTCTTACTTTCTACCTCTTTTTACTTCCGCTAACTTTCTAAACAACACTAGAGCAATTTCATCTATTACTATCACCATCATTTTTGCATCATCATCACACATTTTATCTTCACCACCCCTCCATCACCAGCACTAAAATTTCATTAATAATTTTTTTTTTATTTTTTTATTTTTTATTTTTTTTATTTTTTTTATTTTTTTTATTTTTTTTATTTTTTTTATTTTTTTTATTTTTTTTATTTTTTTATTTTTTATTCTCTTCATTATTTATCCCTATCACTAGTACTGAAATTACATTAATAATTTCTCTTTCTTTTCTTTTCTTTTTTTCTCTTCATTATTTATCCCTATCACTAGTACTGAAATTACATTAATAATTTTTTCCCTTTTTTCCCCTCTCCCTTCCTTTCCCCTATTTATTTTATGCTGGAATTCTATTAATAACCCCGCACCCACATTATACACACTTATTAAAAAAATCCTACTCACTATAACGACCCCCTTGCAAAAAACAAACAAGGCAAAAA